TTTTTATATGATTCTTTTTTCTATTTTCGAACAACTCTTAAATCATATTTCCTTTTCGATTGTTTCAATTCTAATTACAATTTATTTTATAAGATATTTGGTCAATGAAATAGAACTATATAATTCTTTAGAAAGAGGTATTCTAACAAATTTTATCTGCATAACAGGATTATTGATAACTCGTTGGATTGATTCGAGTCATTTCCCATTAAATGATTTATCTGAATCATTAATGTTCCTTTCCTGGAGTTTATCAGTTCTTCATATATATCTTTATTTCAATAATAATAATTATTATTATAGCGAAATTACCAAACTAGGTATTATTTTAAATCAAGGTTTTGTTAGTTCAGAAATTTTAACTGAAATAAATTCTAAATCCGCAAAATTAGTACCCGCTCTTCAGTCTCATTGGTTAATGATGCACGTAAGTATGATACTTTTTGGTTATGCAGCTCTGTTATTTGGATCATTATTTTCAGTATCACTTTTAGTGATTACATTTGAAGAAATAAAAAAAGAAACAGAGTAGGAAATTTTTTACAACAAACTTACCTTTTTTCCGTTAGGAATTATTATAGGTACCAATTTATTCAAAAAGTTGATTATTGGGGTTATCGTCTTATTCTTATAGGTTACATTTTTTTAACTATAGGTATTATTTCTGGATCAGTCTGGGCAAATGAAGCATGGGGATCATATTGGAATTGGGATCCAAAAGAAACTTGGTCTTTGATTACTTGGACTATATATACAGTTTATTTACATACGAAAAAAAATAAAAATAGTGAAGTGAAAAATTCAGCAATTGTGGCTTCCATGGGTTTTCTTATGATTTGGATATGCTATTTTGGAGTAAATTTATTAGAAATCGGAATGCATAGTTATGGTTCATTTTAATCAATTATATGTTTATTTAATGCTGTTCAAAAAAATGTTCACTAACAAAAAATTTTCAGTAAATCTCGTCAATAAGAATAAATGCAGTTATATATACTCATTTCTATTATATCATTTCGAATTCATACGAATTCATATATGAATATATGAATAATTCAATTCAGATTAAAAAATATTTTTAGTTACCAGAAACTATACTTTTTTAAAAAATAAAAATTCGAAATAAAATAAAAAGTTATGAAACTTACTATATGGATAAATGGATAAAGATCTTTATCCATTTATCCATATAGTAACGCTGTAAAAAAAAATAAAAAAGAATATTTTTGCAGTAACTATCATCAATAAGCTAGACCCATACTGCGAGTTGTTTCATTCCATAAATAAACTCGAACACTTAAGAAATCTGTTGGACAGGCAGATTCACATCTCTTACAACCAACACAGTCCTCTGTTCGTGGAGCAGAAGCTATTTGCTTAGCTTTACATCCTTCCCAAGGAATCATTTCTAATACATCAGTAGGACAAGCTCGTACACATTGAGTACATCCAATACATGTATCATAAATCTTAACTAAATGTGACATTGGGTTTATAAAAAAAAGATCAACTTTTTAAGTTTCGATCTAATATTTAAAAAATAAAAATATTTATATACCAGATGAATCAATGCTTTGTCATTTTGAATCAATTAAGTTATAAATCGACTCACGATAATGAGAATCACAAAATAAAATTTTTATTAGTTTTTTTTTTTTATTTTAATAAATACGAAAATGTTTTATATAATTTTAATATTTAAATTAAATAATAATAATAAATAATATAATAATAATAATATTTAAATAAATAAATAATAATAATAATATAAAAAATAATAATAATAATAATAATAAAAAAAATAATAATAATAATAATAATAAAATAAATAAATAATAATAATAATAATAATAAAATAAATAATAATAATAATAAAATAATAATAAATAATAAATAAATATAATTAATAATATAATAAATAAAATAAAAATAAATAATATTAAATAATATTATAATATTTTTTAAATAAATTAATAAAATAAATAAAAATAATGTACATTTCTCTGAAAAAAAAATATATTATCATAATATTTTTTATTGGTATATATATTTTTTATTGGTATATATTATCTAATTTTTACTGGATACAATATTCTAATATTTCCATGCAATAATAAAAAAAAAAATTAAAAAATTATAAAATAGATTCAAAAACTAAATAATGAGTCTTAAAATAAAATTTATCACTTTGTAAATTCCTAAATATAAAACTTAATTTATTTTTTATTTTATACCCTTTTGCGACAAATAATCCATGAGTCGTTGACGTTTTCCCAAAATTTTAAGTAGACCTCTTTGAGATAAATAGTCTTTTCTGTGTAATTCTAAATGTGAAGTGAGTTTCCGTATCTTATTGGTCAAATTGAATATTTGAAATTCAACAGATCCCTTTTTTTCTTTTTTAAAAATAACTGAAAGAAGTAAATTTTTTTTCATAATACAATAATTCGTACCTATCAGTTTATCTTTTTTTTTTTTTTTTTTTTTTATTTTTTACTATTTTTTTATTTTCATTTTAATTCATTATAAATTCATTCAAAATTTAACCCTCATTGATAGGAATAAGGTAATGTGAATTTTTAATTGTTGTGACAGATTCTTAACATACTGAAACGGCTGCTGTTATTGGTATCAAACCAATATCGATTCACACAAGTTAAATCTTCTAATCGATAATTGGGCCAAATAAATTTTTTTAATTTTAATAGATTTTTATCTTTTCTATCCAAATGTTTTTTTTCATCATAAAAAAGATCAAAATTTTTTACAGCGTTACTATTGAAAAAATTTGAATTTGTATCATAAGAATCATCTATAAGATTCCTTGAATAGAAAGAAATTCTAATTCTAAATTCTCTACAACGTCTCGATGATAAAATATTTTCAGGAATAAAAAAATCTATATCGTTTATGTCATCTTTATTGATAAGCATTTTTTGATGTTTTTGAATCCAGTTAAAAATGAGATCTATATTCATTTTTTCTTCGGATCTTTTTTTAGTTTTTTGTTGCTTATTCTTATGAACTAATGAAATAGCCACAGTTTGATACACCATACTAAAAGTTCGATTTTTTTTTATCGATAAACGAACTGGTTCGATAATCAATATTCCAGTTTTTAGAAATTCTTTCATAGATAGATTATTATTCAGCATGATATCTAAACTCATTTCTCCTCTTTGAATAGAAGATAGAACCATATATTTTGGATTTCTCAGTCTAAGAAGGAAACAATATACCTTAATATTGTTGATCATTTTTATATTAAAAGGTGCATCCCATTTCAATTGAAAAATAAAATATCTTTTAATCAATAAATCAAGTTCTGTTTCTGTATAAGTATTGTATTTATTTTTTCGATGTTTTTGTACATATGATCTATTTTCTTGTTTAGTACACTCTTTTTCTTTATTTTTATTTTCAAATGATGATAAAATATTTTTTTTTTCAAATGATGATAAAATATTTTTTTTTTCGTTAACATTTTCATTAAAATATAGAATAAGTAATTTGATTGGTATTCCCCAAGGTTTCATTTTATATTGATTGTACAGTAGTAACATTTCTGGGAAGAACCAAAGTTTATTTGATATAGGAGAATGAATTAGTATTTTGTTATTCATTTCCATCCAATTCAAAAATAATTTTGAAGATGATTTTTTATGTTTATGAATTGTGAGATAGAAACGAACTTTGTTATTCTTATAAATGATTCCTGGATTATTAGTTCTAGTTATTATATCTGGAGAATTGCTTTTGGTATTTATATCGATCAAGGAACTCAAATAGAGTTTTTTAATAAAAAAGTTAATTGGACTTTTATGGAGACTTAGATATTTTTCAATATTATTAATAAAATTTTCTTCTAAATAATTATGTAAAGGACCTAAAAGATCGAATATTTTTGGACTATATGCGTTGTAATGAATATTTTTATTTTCTTTTTTTTTTTTTAATCTTATGTTAAAAGGAGATCCTTTCATAATATACGTGGCATTTTTATATTCATCATTCAAAAAATGATATGAAATATGATCCAATTCATTTTTTTTTTTTATCTTTGAAAACGGAAGTTCTTTATCATAAGTTTTTTTTTTATCATAATTCATTAAGTTTACTTTCTCATCATATAAAAAATCGCATTTTTTTAAATAAATAATGGTACAATATTTATTTATGGTTCTATTTATTTTCCATTTTTTGGATAGTCGATACCATTTCATAGGGGATAGATCATATTGATAATGAGCCCGTAAAACCCAATTTTTCCATTGTTTAGTTTTCGGTTTATAAACTATTATTCTTAATTTATAATCATAATGAAAAATTCCTTGTAGTCCAAAGAAATCCTTTAGTTCTTTTTTCAGAAATAACGATGTTCCAGGATATTGAAGGATGGATCTAAACTTATCCAGGTTCATAATTTGAATTTGTGAAAATTTATATAATAAATATGTTTGTGATAAGTAAAAGTCAAAAAAACTATGTGAACTTTTTTTGCAATTGATAATAGAAATTAAATCTTTTAGATTTAAAATCATCAAATTCATTTTTGTTTGGTTTTTTTTATATATTTTTTCTTTATTTTTTTCACTAGATATTGTTTCAATCATTGTTCTTTTTGATTGAATAAAAAGTTGTGTATTTAAACAGGTACTATTTATATTTCTAATTAAACCTAAAAAAATATTTATGTAATTCTTTTCAATATCATTTTTTATAAAATGATATGATTTATTTATTAATCGATTCTTTTTTTTGAATATATGAAAAATATTTTTTGGTGATTCAAGTATTATTTTAATCGTACTTTGTTTAGGATTTTTTTTTATATACGTTTTTGTAATCAATTCTTTTTTATTTTGTATTTTTTTTTTTTGGTAGATAATATTTTTCATTTTATGTTCTGCAAATAAATCTTTTTCAAAATTGGTCCATCTCGAAGAAATGTATGATTCATGAATTATCCGATTATTTTTTAAATATCTTTCGTATTTTGTTTTACTTTGTGTATTTTCTTTAACTCTAAATAAAAAACTCTTATATTTAAAATCTTTAAAAATATTTTTTATTATTTTTAAAAACCATTTTTTGGTTTTTTTATAGATTTTTAGAACCAATTTTATTTTTTTTAAAATGTTTTGAACTAGAAAAAACTTATGTTTAATAAATTTTATAATTTTTTTTTTTAATTTTTTTATAAGAGGCTCAAAAAAAGAAGGTCGTTTTTGAGGAGATCCAAAAGGAAGTTTTGCTTCCATTCCCCAAACTGTTAAAAAACAAAAAACCTCTTTGTCTCTTTTTTTTATCATCGAATCCATATGATAATATCGTACTTGAGATCTTTTACAAGGTTTCAAACAGAAAGGAAATAGTATCTTTATTTGAAGACCCTCGGTTAACCAATTTTTCGGAAATTCGTTTTCTGATAATTGAACACCATTATAAGTACATTTAACATGCATCTCTCTTTTCCATTCCTTAAAATCCTCTGACCATTCGGGAGATTGGAATAATAATATACGAGTGCAATTTTTAGCTATTATAAAAAAAGGTAGAAAAATATATTTTCTAAGAGTTGATTGTATTATTAACATACAGCTTCGTATTCCTTGAGCAAATAGAATAGTATCCCAAGCTTCTGCTATTTCTATCCGCAATTTCTCTTCTACTTTTTCTTCTTGTTTATCCATTTCTTTGATTTCTTTCTCTGTTTTTAAATTTTTTAAATTTGATTTTATCCATTTTAAAATTTCAAAATTAAAAAAAAATATTTTACTTTTTCTGTCCAAAAAAAGTGGAGAATGTGTATTTACTTGAAAAATTTTCCAAATAACTGTTTTACGTCTTAGAGTTCGCATGGTACCTTTGATAATCTCTCGACGAAAGTCTGATTGTTGCGAATAACGTATCAATGCCACTTCGTCAACCTGATCAGGATCATCAGTTTCTTTGGCATTCAATGTATTATAATAAGAATAGTTTTTCTGATCGTTATCCGTAAAGATGACTATACGCTTGGCTTTTCTTGATCGAATCTCATAATGATCTTCAGATAACTCTTCATTTTCCCCCAACTGTTGTTCCAACTCGTCAATTAATTTATATGACCTTTTAGGAACTTTTTTACGTATTTTTTTTAATCCAATAGATTTTTGTCTAATTAAATTGAAGTTATTCGATTCAGTTATAAATTCTTTTAATATAATTTTTAAATCTTTTTTTGCTCGATATTCATAATTCATCTTTCCTGGTTCTGGAAATAAACAAATCCCTTTCCAATAATAGGAATGAAATTGATATTCTTCGTTTTGATCAAATTTCATTATGAAATTTAATAAATATACCTTTTTTATTTGTAATGATTTTTGATCAAATGTTTCATTCTGTTCCAAAATTCGGTAATCTTTTATAAGTATATCATGCATTTTATTTATCCAAACTCTCTCTATTGAATTTTCTATAACAGTTTCATTGATAGGGAATGAGTCCAAATTTTTGATTGTTCCACGATATGATCCGTTTACTAAAGGATCGTATATCTTTTCCAAATATTCTTCTTTTTTTTTATCCTTATTACATAATTGAATCCTTTTTTCGAGTATATTTTTTAAATGTTCTTTATTATCTAAAGCATTCATTCGTTTTAAAAAGTCGTTTATTTGTTTGATCTTTTCTTGTTCCTGAGTGGATTTCCAATCATTTTTTTTATTATATAACTTTATTGTGGACAAATAAAAATATTGTTGTATCATTTCCAAAAAAGTTAACAAACTTGATGAATATGTAAAACATATTTTGAGTTTTCCATCACTTGTACATGTATGAAAAAAATATTGTGACATTTCATTTATTACATTCTTTTCGAATTGGTAGTTTTTTATATATCGTAATGGACGATTCCACTGTTGATAGTCAAAAAGAAGAGTGACAATATTTTTTTCAAATTTTAACCATATAAAATTAGAATATTTTTTTTCTAACATTAATTTTTTATTATTTTGAAGAGAATCAAATAATAGCTTTTTTTTATAATTTGTTTCCTCCATTCTTTCCTTTGAAAAAAGTAAACGATGAGTATCTTCGATAGATGTATCTTGTCTCGTTAATCCCAGGAAGCGATGAGTATCTTCGATAGATGTATCTTGTGACTCGTTAATCCCGGAAGTTTTTTCTATTTCAAATTCTTGTTCTTCTTCTTGTTCTTCTTCTTGTTCTTCTGTTATACTTTTTCCCATTTCTGAAATTTCTTTACCTTTTTTACCCAGAATGGGTGAAGGTATTCTTACTAAATAGTAGATACAAGTTATAAATAAGGTAACACTTAATATTCGAGCTATATCAATAATAAATTCTGATACAAGTTTATGAATGAATCTACTATGGTAGAAAGTATTCGATACGATGAATTTAGTAATATTATTCGGGAATGTATTGAGTGCTATAATAGAGATGTAAATATTATTAATACCAATAGCTTCAAAAAAACGTTGAATGGAG